ATGAAAGAACGATGATTTAACTCAACTAATCACAAAGACATTGGAACAATATATTTAATTTTTGGATTATGAGCAGCAATAATCGGATTAAGCCTAAGAGTTATTATTCGTATAGAATTAGGAACTCCAGGTCCTTTTATTGGAAATGATCAAGTATATAATGTAATAGTTACATCACATGCATTTATTATAATTTTCTTCATAGTAATACCAGTAATAATAGGAGGATTTGGAAATTGACTTTTACCTCTCATATTAGGAGCCCCTGATATAGCCTTCCCTCGAATAAATAATTTTAGATTTTGAATACTACCCCCAGCATTAACATTACTTATAATTTCATCATCAGTAGAAAGAGGAGCAGGTACAGGATGAACCGTGTATCCCCCATTATCAAGAAATATTGCTCATTCAGGAGTTCCTGTAGACTTAGCCATTTTCTCTCTTCACATTGCAGGAATCTCCTCAATTCTAGGAGCCTTAAATTTTATAGCAACAATAAAAAATATACGACCTCAATCAATAAAATACGAAAATATATCACTATTTCTATGAAGAATCTTAATCACAGCATTCCTATTAGTAGCAGCAATACCCGTACTAGCAGGAGCCATCACTATACTTTTATTAGATCGTAATTTTAACACTTCATTTTTTGATCCTGCCGGAGGAGGAGATCCTATCCTATACCAACATTTATTTTGATTCTTTGGACACCCCGAAGTCTATATTTTAATTTTACCCGGATTCGGTATTATCTCTCATGTAATAATAAGATTTACCAATAAAAAAGAAGTATTTGGATCTTTAGGAATAATTTATTCAATATTAGCAATTGGTATACTTGGATTTATTGTATGAGCCCACCATATATTCACTGTAGGAATAGATGTAGACACACGAGCCTATTTCACAGCAGCAACTATAATTATTGCAGTACCAACAGGAATTAAAGTATTTAGATGAATAGCAACAATACATGGAGGAAAAAACAATTTAAATCCACCAATATTATGATCCATAGGATTTGTTTTTCTATTCACTATTGGAGGTTTAACAGGAGTAATCTTAGCCAACTCATCTATTGATATTATTCTACATGATACATATTATGTAGTAGCTCATTTTCACTATGTTTTATCAATAGGAGCAGTATTTGCCATCATAGCAGGATTCACAAATTGATTTCCTTTATTCAGAGGAATAAATATAAATTCACGATGATTAAAAACACAATTTTTAACTATATTTATTGGAGTAAATTTAACCTTTTTTCCACAACATTTTTTAGGATTATCAGGAATACCACGACGATATTCTGATTATCCAGATTCATTTTATACATGAAATATAGTTTCATCATTTGGCTCTATTATTTCTATAGTATCAATCCTTTACTTTATTATCATTATATGAGAAAGAATAATTACTAAACGATATATAATTTGAAATATCAATCCAAATTCATCTATAGAATGAATTAATAAAATACCTCCATCATACCATACATTTAACCAAATCCCTATTATAACAACATAATATATGCCAACATGAAATCATGTAACTCTTCAAGATAGAGCAAACCCTACAATAGAACAACTTACATTTTTTCATGATTACTCAATAGTATGATTAACAACAATTTCAATATTTATTATATATATAATAATTATATCAACAAAAAATAAATTTACAAATCTTATAATCAATGAAGGACAATCCATTGAAACAATTTGAACAATTTTACCCGCAATAATTCTAATCACTATAGCAATTCCATCATTACGAATATTATATTTAATAGAAGAAATAACAAACCCTCAATTCACAATTAAATCAGTTGGCCATCAATGATATTGATCTTATGAATATTCAGATTTTAATAATCCAATCGAATTTGATTCTTATATAATTCCAGCAGAAGAAACAAAAAATATTCGATTACTAGAAGTAGATAATCGATTAATCTTACCTATAAAAACCCAAATCCGAATATTAACAACCGCCACAGATGTAATTCATTCATTCACAATTCCTAGTATAGGAATAAAAATAGATTCAGTTCCAGGACGATTAAATCAAATATCAATAAAATCAAACCGTCCAGGTTTATTTACAGGACAATGTTCAGAAATTTGTGGAATTAATCATAGCTTTATACCTATTGTTATAGAAATAGTACCAATAAAATCATTTATTAATAATTTTATTAAAAAAAATATATAATATACTAAATGTCCGAAAATAGGTGATAGATTTTTAATCTATTTATGATACTTAATATCTTTAGTAAAAAGTTAGTTAAAAAATAACAATAGAATGTCAATCTTTAATTATCAAAATAAGATACTTTTTAATAAATCATATTAGAAATGTATTTTTACCAATCATTATTATAACTCCAATTATATTAACATTATTAGTATCAATATTTAATTCTTATAAAAAAATAAATATTAATAAAAATTTATTTACAAAAAATAATAATAAAAAAATAATAATAAAATGATAGATCTATTCTCAGGTTTAAACACTAATATATACTTAATTAATTTACCAATAAAATGAATAAGAATAATAATAATTATTTTTCTTATTCCAAACAAATTTTGAATAATTCCTTCACGAATAGAATCAATAAAAATAAAATTAACAAAATTTATTCCAGTAAAATTAACAATATTAATTCCAATAATAATAGCAATTATAATAATAAACTGAATAAGAATTACCCCTTATATTTTTAGTCCAAGTCCTCATGGATTATTTGTATTTATAATAGCATTTCCACTATGATTATCAACAGAAATTATACGAACAAAATCAAATTTATCAAAACGAATTTCAGAAATATTACCTAATCGAACCCCATATTTTCTTGTACCATTAATAATTCCAGTAGAAATAGTTAGATTACTAATTCGACCAATAACATTAACCCTACGATTAGCTATTAATATCACCGCTGGATCCTTAATCACAAGATTAACAACAATTGGATCTTTTTTAATAATACCAGTAATTTTACCCCAAATCATACTTCATATCCTAGAAATTGCAGTTTCAATAATTCAAGCATACGTTTTTATTTCATTAATTAATTTATATAAAAAATCATAATATGGAAAAACGAATACACCCATATCATTTAGTAGATAAAAGACCTTGACCAATTATATCAGCCATCACCGCACTAGGACTAGCATCAGGATTAATTAATATATTTAGAACAAAAAGAAAAATATTACTAATAATCAGAATATTAACATTAATAATAATAATATATCAATGATGACGAGATGTAACACGAGAATCAACATATCAAGGAAAACATACAAAAAAAGTAATAAATGGTATCAAATTCGGAATACTATTATTCATTTTTTCAGAAATTATATTTTTCTTATCATTTTTTTGAACATATTTCCATAGAAGATTATCCCCAACAATAGAAATTGGATTATCATGACCCCCTACAAGAATAAATTTATTTAATCCCATAGAAGTACCCTTATTAAATACTTTAATTTTAGTTTCCTCAGGAGTAACAATTACATGAGCTCATCACAGATTAATAATAAAAAAAAATAATACTATAAAAGCCCTAATAATAACAATTATTTTAGGAATTTCATTCACACTATTACAATATATAGAATATTGAATAGCCACCTTTACAATATCCGATTCAGTATTTGGTTCAATTTTTTTCGCAACAACAGGAATACATGGAATACATGTAATTATCGGAACCTTATTCATAATTATTTGTTATATACGAATATATAAAAATCATTTTACAAATAATCATCATACAGGAATAGAACTAATAATTTGATACTGACACTTTGTTGACATTGTATGATTATTTTTATATATATCTTATTATTGATGACCTAGAATATATCTAATTAGTATAATTAAAGTACAATTGACTTCCAATCAATAAGTTTTTTAAAAAATTAGAAAATAATAATAATAATTATAATAATAATACTAATCATAATATTAATTAGAGTAATAACACTAATTAATATATATTTATCAAAAAAATCAGAAAAAGAAAAAGAAAAATCATCACCAATTGAATGCGGAATAGAACCATTCGAAACAAAAATAATTCCATTTTCATTACAATTCTTCCTAATCATAATTATTTTTATTATTTTTGATATTGAAGTAGCAATAATTATTCCATTCCCAATTTCAAATAGATCAAAAAGAATATTTATAATAAGAATAATAATATTTTTATTAATTTTATTATTAGGATTTTATCATGAATGAAAAAAAGGAGCTTTAAATTGAATAAAATAATTTCTATAGTGTAAACTGCACATAACCTTTTCAAAGTTAAAGAAAATTAATTTTTAGAAATTTAACAATAAAAAAATTAATTTCGACTTAAAAATAGGTTTTATAAACCCTTGTTAAACTTTAGATCAGGCTTCTCTTTAAATTTAATTAATTAAATTTAAAGAGAAAAGGGGTACCTGATCTCATTATCAACAAAATTTTAATTTATAATAAGTTTTACAGACTTACACCTATTCAGCCATATTGATTGTTTTTAGAATTACTTCACCTTAGTTTCTTCAAAACTATACCTTAAATTTTAGCTATAAAAACATAATAAAGGAATTAATATTATTCAAAAAAGAAAATTCAAATTATAAAATTCCATAATTTTAAATTGCTTTAAATTAAAATACCTTACAATATTAACATTTAAATTACCTAATCCTTGAGGACCATAAAATTCCCCTCATCCATATTCTAAAAAATTAATAAATAAATTTCTAACTCTTTTAGTTAATAATAATATAAATTGTCCTGTAAAAAAAGAAATAAATCATATACCACCTAAAAATCAATTTAAAAATTTAATACTTAAAATCAAATAACTATAAATAAATTTTAAAATTAAAAAAGATAAAAAAATAGATATAGGTAATATAAAATTCATTAAATATTTTTCATACCCAAAATTAAATATCACTAAAGAATTATTTAAATAAAAACTTAATAAAAAGAAACCCCCAAAAAAAGCAAAAATAATTAATAAAGTTAAAGAAAATATAATATCATAATTTTCACATAATACTACTAATCTATTATAATTATAATATCGTCTTGATAAAAATAAAATCAACCGAACCCTATAAAATAAAGTTAATCTATTTGAAATATATAAAACTATTAATAAAATAAAATTATAATCTCCAAATAAAAAAGAATCTAAAATTAAATGTTTAGAATAAAATCTAGCCAAAAAAGGAAAAGCTCCCAAACAAAAAGAAGAAAAAATCAATCTCCCATTAATATAAGGATTTATAAATCTTATAGATCCTATATAACGAATATCTTGTCTCCCTGAATATCCATGTATCAAACTACCACCAGATAAAAATATTAAAGCTTTAAAAAAAGCATGAATAATAAGATGAAAAAAAGCTAAATACTTTAAACCTATCGATATAGAAAATATTATAACCCCCAACTGCCTTAAAGTAGATAAAGCAATAATTTTTTTTAAATCATATTCAAAAAAAGCACTAATACCAGCTAAAAACATAGTTAAAATTGAACATAAACATAATATTTCCCACACCTCAACACAAATATAAGATGAAAAACGAAATAAAATATAAACACCTGCAGTAACTAAAGTTGATGAATGCACTAATGAAGAAACCGGAGTTGGGGCTGCTATAGCAGCCGGTAACCAAGCCGAAAAAGGAAATTGAGCTCTCTTTGTTATTGCAGCCAAAATTAATATAAATAAAGTAAATTTTCTAAAAACTAATTCTCAATTCCTATAAATTATTATTATTGAAACTGATAATAATATAAATCTATCCCCCAAACGATTAGTTATAATTGTTATTATACCTCCAGACAAAGATAATTTATTAGGATAATATACTACTAAAACATAAGAAACAAATCCTAATCCATCCCAACCTAATAAAGAAGTTAATAAATTACCTCTATAAATTAATATAATTATTGAACTAATAAATATTATTAATAATATAAAAAATCGAATTAAATATTTATCTCCCCTTATATATATAGTACTAAACAAAAAAACTGAAGAAGAAATAACACAAACAAAAGAAGAAAATGATAAAGAATAAATATCAATAATAAACCTTATTATAGGAATAATTCTATTTATAGATATAATATTAATATCAACAATATATCTTATTCCATAAAATGAAACAAATATAAAAAAATAAATTTGTAAAATCCTTAAAATTAATAAAAAAAAAGAATAAATATAAAAAATTATCATAATAAAAATTAATTAATAAATCTTTGACTCCACAAACCAATATTTTAAATTAAACTATTTTTATACAAAAATAAATCAACACATAAAATTAATAAATTAATTGGAATAATATGATAAACCAATAAATAAATTTCACGTAATGAAACAACATTAAAAGAATAATATAATAAAGATTTACCTAATTGGACTTCTTGAAATAAACGAATAGAATAATATCTACCAAAAGTAACATAAATAATAATTAATAAAATAATATAATTACTTCATAAAAATAAAGAACTAAATAAATTTAATTCCCCTCTTAAACCTAAAGAAGGAGGAACAGACATCCTTAATAATGTTAATAAATAAAAACATACTGTTAATGAAGGAGAAAATACTAATATTCCTTTTGATAACACTATATCACGACTAAAAGAACGAGATTGAATTATATAAGCAGCACTAAATAATCCTGAAGAAACAAAACCATGAGCAATTATTACTATAATTGCACCTCTCACCCCTTGTAATAATAAAGTAAACAACCCAGCAAACACTAATCCTATATGAGAAACAGAAGAATATGCAATTAATTTCTTTATATCCCTTTGACCTAAACAAATAATTGCTGAAAAAATTGAACCTATCAAAAATAAATTTATATAAAATCTACTTAAATCAATAATAGATTCTAAAAAAAAATAATAACTTCGTAAATATCCATAACCCCCTAATTTTAACAAAATTGCAGCTAAAAAAATAGATCCAGAAATTGGAGCTTCAACATGTGCTTTAGGAAGTCAAAAATGAACCCCATAAATAGGAGCCTTAATTAAAAAAGATAAAATTCCTATAAATATTCATAAATTTATATAAAACCCACTATTACTATAAATAATTATATTTATCAAATAAACAAAATCATAAGAATTATAATTAAATTCAATATAAAAAAAAGATAATAATAAAGGTAAAGAACCAAATAATGTATAAAATATAAAATAAATTATAGAACTTTTTCGTTCAGGAGACTTTCCTCAACCTATAATTAAAAAAATTATAGGAATAACAGATCCTTCAAATGAAATAAAAAAAATTAATAATCTTCTAGTTATAAAAGAAATAATAATAAATATTAACAAAAATAAAATTAAAAACAAAAAAATTCTATCATTATCATTATACTCCTTTTTACTAGAAATCATTATAATAAAAATTATAAAAATACTTAACACAGTTAAAAAACAACTCAATAAATCAAAACATAAACCCCCAGAAAAATAAATAAATATTATAGAATTTGATTCCCATAAATTTAATAAAATAAAATAAAATATCAAAAATATTAAGCCTCTTTCTAATAACAACCAAACATATTTAAAAAAAAAAGAAGATTTTCCTCAACTAAAATAAATTAAAAATAAAATACCAAAAATAAATATAAATCATATTCTTAACATATTAAAAAATACTTCTAATTATTTTAATCTTATCCCTTCCATGAAAACGAACAATACGAACCAATAAAGTTAATGCAACAGCAGAATCACAAACAGTAATAGATAAAAAATATAAAGACAAAAAATAATCAACTCCTCTAAAAGATAAAATTAAAGTTATACCCCAATAAACAACTAAAACAATTAATTCTAATCTAATAATAATAATTAATAACCTTGAACGAGCTCTTAAAAAAGCATAACATGATAAAAATATACAAAAATAAATTAAAAATATTAACATACCTTTGTCTTAATAATATATAAATTAAATTATATTAATTTTGTAAATTAAAAAAGGTTAACTCCTTAAGACAATTTTAATATTAATTCAAATAATTATTATAACAATATTCGTAAGTTTTATTATTTCAAAAACACCAATAATAAAATTAATGTTTGTAATTATATTAACAATCTTAATCGGAATATCAATAAGATTAGTTCAACAAAATTATTTATGATCCTTAATTGTTTTAATCGTAATATTAGGAGGAATATTTGTTATATTTTTATATATCTCCAGATTAACTCCATCTCCTCATCCTATAAGATATAAAATAACAAAATCAAAATGAAAAATATTAATAAATTTAACAATAATTTTAAGAATAATAATTATTTCCACAATTAATCTAAATCAATATTTTATTATAGAAAGATCAATATTAAATTTATCAAAAATATATTCCTCATATCTTTTATCCACAATTTTAATTGGCTCTTATTTATTTTTTATCCTCCTAATTGTAGTAATTATAACTCAATATAATAATCGACCTATTCGATCAAAATAAATATGAAAATTATAAAAACAATAAAAACATCAATAATAAATTTACCCTCTCCTAGAAACATTAGAACTATATGAAGATTTGGATCAATATTATCAATATGTCTAATAATTCAAATTATATCCGGAATATTTTTATCTATACATTACTGCCCTAATACTGAATTAGCATTCTATTCAATCTCCCATATCTCTCGAGATGTACAAAGAGGATGATTACTACGAAGAATTCATGCCAATGGTTCTTCAATATTCTTTTTACTAATATATATTCATATTGCACGAGGTATATATTTTAATTCTAATAAATTAAGCATCACATGAAATATTGGAGTAATAATTCTATTATTAAGAATAGCAACAGCATTTTTAGGATATGTATTACCTTGAGGACAAATATCTTTTTGAGGAGCAGCCGTAATCACAAATTTATTATCAGCTATCCCTTATATTGGTACCTCTATTGTACAATGATTATGAGGAGGATTTTCAATTAATAATGCTACATTAAATCGATTTTTTTCATTACATTTTCTTATACCTTTTATTTTAATAATAATAGTACTAATACATTTTGTAGCTCTTCATACAACAGGTTCAAGTAACCCTTTAGGTAGCTCAGATATTGATAAAATTCCATTTCATCCTAGATTTACTGTAAAAGATATACTAGGATTCTCATTTATACTAATTTTATTAATAACTATTAGAACTTTATCCCCTTATATTTTAAATGATCCAGAAAACTTTATCCCAGCAAATCCAATAGTAACACCAGTACATATTCAACCAGAATGATATTTTTTATTTGCTTACGCAATTTTACGATCCATTCCAAATAAATTAGGAGGAGTAATTGCATTAGTTATATCCATCCTAATTTTAATAATTCAACCAATAACAAATAAAAATAATTTACAATCAAATAAATTCTATCCTATTAATAAAATATTATTATGAATATTTTTCTTAAATATCATATTATTAACATGAATTGGAGCACGACCTGTCGAACCTCCTTTTGAATTAATTGGAATAGTACTAACTAATCTTCACTTTTTATACTTTATTATTAATCCTATTTTATTAAAATTATGAAATTAATCATTTAGCTATATTAAGTTTATATCTTGAAAATATAAGAAAGAGAACCCTCTAATGATTTAAATAAAAATTAAAACTAAAAAATTAATGAAAAAATAAAACTATACAAACAAATATAAAAAATAAGAAAATTTAAAGAGAAAGGTAAATATACCTTTCAAGCTAAATATATTAAATGATCATAACGAAAACGAGGTAATGTACCACGAATTAAAATAAAAAAAAATATTATTAATAAAGTTTTAATTTCTACAAAAATAACCCCTCCTAAAAAAATAATACTAAATAAATAACTTATAAATATAATACTAGAGTACTCACCAATAAAAATAAAAGCAAATAAATATCTTCTATACTCAATATTAAATCCAGAAACCAATTCAGATTCCCTTTCAGCAAAATCAAAAGGAGAACGATTTGTCTCAGCTAACGAAGAAACAAACCAAACTACCCCTATTAAAGGTATAATAATTATATAAAACAAATAATAATTTTCTAAATCATATCTTATTATTAATTCAACAAAACATAATAAAACTAAAGCCAATCTAACCTCATAAGAAATAGCTTGAGCTACCCCTCGATATGCCCCTAAAATTGAATATTTAGAATTTGAAGATCATCCAGAAAAAATTAAACCATAAACTCTCAAACCTGTCAAACTTAAAAAAATTAATAATCCCATATTATGATCTAAATGATGAAAAAAAAAAGGAGTAACCCTTCAAATTAATAAAGAAAAAAATAAAATAAAAATAGGAGATAAATAATAAGAAAATTTTACAGAAAATATAGGAACTAAATTTTCTTTTAAAAATAATTTAGCCCCATCAGAAAAAGGTTGCATCAAACCTATTAAACCCACTTTATTTGGACCCTTACGATTATTAATATACCCTAAAATTTTACGTTCAAAAAGAGTAAAAAAAGCAACTCCCAATAATACCCTTACTAATAAAACTAAACTAATAATAAAAAAATCAACCATTATTAATGAGAAATAATTCTTTTTATAACACTTAAAGTTATTACATAAACATGTTCCATCAATTACCAAAGAGGATTAACCCTTTCTTTAATCCCTAAAATTAATACATTAATAAATGTTTCATTGGTAATAAAAAATTAAATTTAGATATTTAGTCCTTTCGTACAAAAAAATCATATATTATATAGTAGATAAAAACTGACCTGGTATACACCGGTCTGAACTCAGATCATGTAAAATTTTAATAGTCGAACAGACTACTTAAATTAGCTTCTTCTCTAAATTAAGTATTTTAATCCAACATCGAGGTCGAAATCACTTTCATCGATAAGAACTCTACAAAAGTATAACGCTGTTATCCCTAAGGTAATTAAATCTAATAATCATAAAATATGGATCATAAATAAACCTAAAGTCATAAATTCTAAAATAGATCTTATTAATTAATCACCCCAACCAAATAATTTATACAAAAACATATGTAATATAAATGAATAAAATTATAAAACTCTATAGGGTCTTCTCGTCCCACTAAAAAATTCAAGCCTTTTTACTTGAAAGTAAATTTAAAATAAAAATATTAGAGACAGCTATTCCCCGTCCAACCCTTCATTCTAGTCATCAATTAAAAGACAAATTATTATGCTACCTTAGCACAAATATTGCGGCCGTTAAATTAAATCACCGGGCAGGTTATATTTTTTAAATAAACAAAAAACTATGTTTTTGATAAACAGACGAAAAATATATTTGCCGAATTCCTTTAAAAAAATTAAGATAAATTATATAAATATATAAAAAAATTATACTAATAAAAACATTATAACAAAATAAACAAAATTTTAAAAATAATTTCTAATTAATAAATAAATTATAAAATATTATTAGTTATTAAACTAACAAAAATTAAAGCACTATCAACTCATAAAAAATAATTAAAAAATAATTATAAAAAATATTTAAGCTTATCCCTAAATTAAATAAAAGAAAAACTAGATATATAATAATTCGAATAACATATCATCTCTAAATACAAATAATAAATTTTACTGCAACAAAATTTTCAAATTATAATTAGCTCATTATAAATTCGAGAAATAATAAATAAAAATAATAGTTGTTCTTCCCTGATACAAAAGGTAATAAATATAAATAATTCTTTAATTATTATTATTAATAACCCTTTACAGTAAAAATAAACTATAAAAAAATAATTCAAATAAAAATAACAAAAAATTATTACTACTTTAAATAAAAAATATTCTCAAAAAAAAAATTAAATAAATACAAAATTAATAAATATAAAATAAACAAAAAATTAAATATCTCTAGAAGCATCTTCTGATACCCCCACTATGTTACGACTTATCATTTTTTTCAAAAAGAGCATCGGGCGATTTGTACATAAAATTTTATCTTATTCAAAATTTTATTCTAATAAAATTTTACTTTTAAGTTCAATTTCAAATAAATATTTCAAAATACCCTCTATTATAATCAAATTAATTGTAGCTCATTTCATCCTTTAATATAAACTACTTATTTACCTGATTTTAATATTATAATATAATAAAAAAGTTAATTAAACTATTTAAAGATAAACTAATAACGGAAATATATAAACTATAAATTAAAGTAAGGTTAAACGTGGATTATCGAATTAAAAAACAAACTCCCCTAAAAAATAATTTTACCGCCAAATCCTTTGGATTTATATATCATAAATATTAATCCCCCAGTAAAAATTTTATAAATAGAATACTAGGGTATCTAATCCTATTTTTATATCTATATTTCAAATATTCCTAAAAAAAAAATATTTATTATAATTTTACCTAAAATAAAAAATAAAAAAAAGAATTAAAAGTTAAATTAACTTTACCAAAAAATAGTAATTCAATATAATAAGTTTAACCGCTGCTGCTGGCACATATTTAACCATACCTAATTCAAAATCTTTTTCTAAAATTAATAAAATAAAACAATATTCATTACTGCTAACCCCTTTTTTAAAAAAAATAAAACATATAATTAATTTAAAAAATTACTAAAAATATCCAGAATTAAAAAATAAATAATATTAATTTAGATATGAAAATATAAGATTTGCAATTTTATTAAGCTTTTGACAAGCCATATCTAAAATGTAGTAAACTCAATTACATTACAAAAGTTAGAAGCTTTCATTATAACACATTTTTAATATATAATTTAATTAATATAAACATTAAAAAAATAATGCTATACTAAAATCAATCAAAACATTACTAAATTATCTAGTAAATAAAACCCTCTAATACCTAAATATAGAACAAAATAATATAATAATAAAATAAAAAAAKAGAAAAAGAGAAAAAAAGAACTTTACCCCTTTCTCTCTATATTATTCATTATTATTAATGAATAATATAGAGAGAAGATAAATATAAAATAAATATTTTATAGCTTATAATTTTATAAAAATATACTAAACTACTATAAAAATGTAATATATATTATAAAATAATATTTATAAATATATTTATATATATTTATATTTCATATTATTTATAAATATTACATATATATACAATTATATATACACATCATATATACATAATTATATTGAACTGAGCAAGTGTAAGCTGCTCAGTTCAATATATATATATATATATATATATATATTATATAATCAATACCCCTTTATATATATAAAATATAATATAAAATTTTTAAAAAAATATWGGTAAGGGGGTCCCCTTACCAATATATATTTCAAGTAATTTAATTGAAAAATCAATCAAAACATTACTAAATTATCTAGTAAATAAAACCCTCTAATACCTAAATATAGAACAAAATAATATAATAATAAAATAAAAAAATAGAAAAAGAGAAAAAAAAGAACTTTACCCCTTTCTCTCTATATTATTCATTATTATTAATGAATAATATAGAGAGAAGATAAATATAAAATAAATATTTTTATAGCTTATAATTTTATAAAAATATACTAAACTACTATAAAAATGTAATAATTAGAAACTCTGAAACCAGATTTAAATTTTTGTAAAAAATCTACCCTAAAATAGGTATTTCTAATTAACGAAAAGAATTTTCTTTAAAATCTTCAATAACAATGAAGTGCATTAGCTCTCGTTAATCAAAAAAATATAAATATATCATAAAGTCCCAAACCTTACATTTTAAAATTAAACTATTTTCTGTTTATTCTAACCTAAAAAGACCTTTTTAATCAAAATAAAAAATGCAAATACACCATTAGAACAAAAATAAGATAAGCTAATTTAAGCTAGTGGGTTCATACCCCAAAAATAGAATATTCTTCTTATTAAGTATTATAAGTTAAATAAACTATTGGTTTGATACACCAAAAATAGATTATATCTTTTTACTAATTATATCATGAATATATATTATAACAATATCCTTAATAATCTTAATAAGAATTATAATAACTATTTCTATAAATACTCCACTACCAATATGATTTGCAATAGAATTAAATACTTCTGCAATTATCCCTATTTTAGCCATAAATAATAAAAAAAATAAAGGAATAGCAATAAAATATCAAATTATTAATTCTTTCGCAGCATTAATTTTCATATTTACAACAATAAATATAAATATTATAATAAATAAAATAAATTTAATATATATATTAATAATATTATCAATAATTATAAAATTAGGAATATTTCCTTTTATATTTTGATTCATTAGAATTATAAAAAATATAAACTGATACTCAATTATACTTTTATCCTCTATTCAAAAAATTATCCCCTTAATAATTTTAACCTGAATAGAATTAAAAATAAATTTCTTAATAATAAATATTATTATTATCATAAATGTAACTATTACAGCCATTAACACATTAACTTCAAATAATATTAAAATTATTATAGCATTTTCATCAATTAGTTATACAAGATGAATTGTAATAATTATAATATATAGAAATACTTATTGAATACTAATCATATTCATTTACACAATAAATATAATATTATTAACAAAAATAATAAGAAAAAAGAAAATAAACAAATTAATAAAAACATCAAAAGAAAAAAACATAATAATAGCCTTTATTTTACTAAATATTGGAGGAATACCTCCAATAGCAGGTTTCGCTATAAAAATCATAATTATTAAATTAATTATAACAAGAATATCAACAATATTATTTATTACAAGACTTATTTTACTAGTCTCAGCAACAATAATGTTATTTGTTTATATAAAATTAATCATTTCATCAATAATAAAAATACAAATAACAATAACTTGAAAAAAAATAAAAAACAAATCAATAATAAAAATAATAATAATAATTTCAATAATTACACCAATAATTTTAATATGATAAGATTTTAAGTTAAATAAACTAATATCCTTCAAAGATATATATAAATGTAAAATCATCTAAATCTTAAAAGCCCCAACTAAAAGTATATCTAGATCTGCAAACTAAAAGATTAAATTATCCTATAGGACCAAATAT